CGTTTTTGTTTTATCTCTTTTGTAAAGGATTCGGTTAATAAAAAAGTGGATATATAAATAGAATTTTATATTATTAATTATTCTGAATCTTTTCACAATAGTTTCAATATTGCAAAGTACAAAGTACTAAAAATGGACCAATAACAAAATTTCAAATAAAAAAAGAAATTCTTATTGTAGTTTTTAATAATATTCATTATTAATAATAAAATAACTATTAATAATGAATAAATAATAATGAATAAATAATAATGAATAAATAATAATGAATAAAAACGAAATTTGTAAAATAAAAATTTGAATTTTTATTTTACAATTATACCAAAACTAAGAATATTCGTTTATTTTCATATGAATCATAAAAAGCAATTCATATGACATGACTCGATAAAATAATACTTTTTGTTTCTTATTGAGAAAGATTAGTTCAAAAAAATGAACTAATTGATTATGTTACATTACAATAAAAAGATATCTATATTTGGAAAAATTTTGAAAAACGGGTTATAATATTCAATGTTTTACTTTCTAAAATAAGGGGGAATTAAGATAGATTAAGATATATTAAGATATACGGCTAATTAAATAAGAATTCGTTTTCATTTAAAGAAGAAATGTCTTTCACATCGAACTATAGCAATGAAAAAACTATCCTAGTTGGATGGCAGTTCCAAAAAAGCGCACTTCTATATCAAAAAAAAACATCCGGAAGACTTTTTGGAAAAAGAGGGGATATAAGACAGCATTGAAAGCTTTTTCATTAGCTCAATCTATTTTTACGGGGAATTCAAAAAGTTTTTTTTGTAACAAATACAAACATTCTAATAATATGAATTAGCTGGATTTAAAGACTATTAATACGAATCTATATATAAATATTCCATTATACAATAATCAATTATATATAATAATAATCAATTACTATATATAGTTGATTATATATTATTTATTTTATATGAATTTTATTAAAATAAATCCAAATAAATAATTATATCGAATTATAATAGAAATTATAATAGAATTGAATTCTTTACTATTTCATAAACAAATATATTAAACAAATATTACACTTTAATTGATTCTTCCAATCTCGACGATTGACTAAAAATCTGTTATTATGAGTTCGAGTAAGCCGCTATGGTGAAATTGGTAGACACGCTGCTCTTAGGAAGCAGTGCTAGAGCATCTCGGTTCGAGTCCGAGTGGCGGCATGGTATCCCATTTTCTTTTCTAAAAGAATAAGGCCTATAATGAATGAATTCAATTTCCGATTTCTATTCCTAGGATTCCAAATTCAAACCTTTTTGTATTTATATATATATTATGATATTTTCAAATTTAGAGCATATATTAACTCATATATCATTTTCAGTTGTATCAATTGTAATTTCAATTCATTTAATAACCTTATTAATGAATGAAATTATAGGATTATACGATTCGTCCAAAAAAGGCATGATAATGATTTTTTTGTGTATAACGGGATTATTAATTACTCGTTGGTTTTTTTCGGGCCATTTACCATTTAGTGATTTATATGAATCATTAATCTTTCTTTCATGGGGTTTTTCCATTTTTCATATGGTTCCGTGTTTAAAAAAGGATAAAAACGATTTAAGTAGAATAAGTACAATAAGTGCACCAAGTGTTATTTTTACCCAAGGCTTTGCTACTTCAGGTCTTTTAACCGAAATGCATCAATCCGAAATATTAGTACCCGCTCTACAATCCCATTGGTTAATGATGCACGTAAGTATGATGATATTGGGCTATGCAGCTCTTTTATGTGGATCATTATTATCAGTAGCTATTTTAGTCATTACATTTCAAGAAGTCATACAAATTATTGCTTTTAGCAAAAATTTAGATTTGTTCAATGAATCATTTGATTTTGTTGAAATCAAATCCATGAATATGAATGAAAAAAACAATGTTTTACGAAAAACTTCTTTTTCTTCTTCTAGAAATTATTACAAGTATCAATTCATTCAACAATTAGATCATTGGGGTTATCGTATTATTAGTCTAGGTTTTCTCTTTTTAACGATAGGTATTCTTTCAGGAGCAGTATGGGCCAACGAGGCATGGGGATCATATTGGAATTGGGATCCGAAGGAAACTTGGGCCTTTATTACTTGGACTATATTTGCGATTTATTTACATACTAGAAAAAAGAAAAAATTGGAAAGTGTAAATTCTTCAATAGTAGCCTCAATAGGCTTTCTTATAATTTGGATATGTTATTTTGGGATCAATCTATTAGGAATAGGACTACATAGTTATGGTTCATTTACATCTAATTGAATTAAAAATTCTAATAAGTAAAGAACCCGACAAATACAAATATAGAAAGCATATATAAACTTCGCATAAATCGTCGAGAACCCTTTAAATCAAGTAATGTAATGATTCAAGGGGTTCTCACAAACAACAAAAATATTCGATTACAATTCCATTTTTTTTTTTTTAAGTGAATCCAACAGATAATTTTTTGTTTTCATTGTACATAGGGTTTCTTTCGTTTTTTGATTTTTTGGTTTTATTCAATTATTCACTAAAAACTATCTATCAAAAATTAGATAGAATAGCCTCAACCTTGTCAACCGAGAATGAAAAAATGAAATCTGGGTAAATACCAATACCTATTACGGGTATAAGGATAGAAATCGAAATAAATAATTCTCTCGGCCCAGAATCAAAAAAATAAGAGTTTGGTGAATTAAAAAGTTTGTATCCATAGAACATCTGCCTTAAGATAGATAATGAATAAATAGGAGTTAATACCATTCCAATTGCTGTTACAAAAGTAATTAGTATTTTTATCATTAAAAGATATTTTTGACTGGTAATTATTCCCCAAAAAACTATCAATTCTGCAACAAAACCGCTCATACCTGGCAATGCAAGAGAAGCCATCGATAAGATAGTGAAAACTGTGAATATTTTTGGCATTGGGATAGCCATTCCGCCCATTTCGTCAAGATAAAGAAGACGTAGTCTATCATAACTAGTTCCCGCCAGGAAAAAAAGCGCAGCGCCAATAAATCCATGAGAAATTATTTGTAAAATAGCCCCGTTGAGCCCCATATCGCTTATGGAACCAATTCCTATCATTATGAAACCCATATGAGATACCGAGGAATAAGCTATTCTTTTTTTTAAATTACGTTGACCAAGAGATGTTGAAGCGGCATAGATTATTTGAATAGAACCGAATATCATTAACCAGGGACAAAATATAGAATGAGCGTGGGAAAAAAATTCCATATTAATTCGAACCAACCCATATGCTCCCATTTTTAATAAGATTCCAGCTAAAAGCATACAAGTGCTATAATGTGCCTCTCCGTGGGTATCTGGTAACCATGTATGTAAGGGTATAATCGGCGATTTGACAGCAAAAGCAATAAGAAATCCCATATAGAATATTATTTCCAGCGCTACGGGATACGATTGATTAGTTAATGTTTCAAAATTTAATGTTGGTTCATTAGAACCATATAAACCCATACTCAAAATTCCTATTAATAAAAAAACAGAACTTCCTGCAGTATACAAAATAAACTTTGTAGCTGAATACAAACGTTTCTTCCCCCCCCACATGGATAAAAGTAGATAAACAGGAATTAATTCCAATTCCCACATAATGAAAAAAAGTAAAATATCTCGAGAAGAAAATAGTCCTATTTGACCACTATACATTGCTAACATCAGGAAATGAAATAATTGGTATTCGCGAGTAACTGGCTGAGCCGCTAAAGTAGCTAAAGTGGTGATAAATCCCGTCAATAAAATGGGTCCTATAGAGAGTCCATCTATTCCGAATCTCCAGTAAAAATCAAAAAAATTGATCCATTTATAATTCTCCGTCAGTTGGATTAGTGGATCATCCAATTGGAAATGATAACAAAATGCATAGGTTGTTAGAAGAAGATCAATTAAGCATATACAAATTGTATACCACTTAATTACCTTATTTCCTCTATGAGGAAATAAGAAAATTAAGGAACCCCCGGCTATTGGCAAAACTACAACTATTGTTAACCAAGGAAAATAATTCGTGATAAAAATAAGATACACTTGGGCCAGAAAAGCCCACGCTCAAAATAGAAAAAATCTTTTCTATTTTGAGCGTGGGCTTTTGCCAGTAAAAAACGTATTCGTGTAGTGTTTTTTGAAAGGTATCAATAAGCTAGACCCATACTTCGAGTTGTTTCATGCCATAAATAAACTCGAACACTTAAGAAATCTGTCGGACAGGCAGATTCACACCTCTTACAACCAACACAGTCTTCTGTTCTTGGGGCAGAGGCTATTTGCTTAGCTTTACATCCGTCCCAAGGTATCATTTCTAATACATCTGTAGGACAGGCTCGGACACATTGAGTACATCCTATACATGTATCATAAATCTTTACTGAATGTGACATTGGATCTATAGTAATTTTTGAATATCAAAAATGCAAAATTTCTATCTAGTAAACTCATAAATGAATCATATATTTAGATACCAGATGAATCAATGATTTATCAGAATTTTGCTAATCAAAATCGAGGTCTAGATCAATTTATAAGAAGGAGGAGAAAAAAACCAAGATACTTTGATTTCTTATGTTTTCACAAACATGATCATAAGTTGTGTAGCCTACATACTAATTTGAATTGATAAATATTACATTATTCTAAATTCTACTTCTTTTTATGATAAATTATGATTAATACTATTTATTTATTCAATAAATTCGATTGATTGATACGAATTGATTTTCTGTTACGAGAAATTGAAGAAACAATAGCCAATCCGATAGCTGCTTCAGCGGCTGCAATAGCTATAACAAAAATTGAAAAAATATTTCCTTTTAATTGGCGATTATCAAAAAAATCAGAAAAGGTTACGAGATTTATATTTACTGCATTCAGTATAAGCTCAAGACACATAAGGGCTCTAACCATATTTCGACTCGTGATCAATCCATAGATCCCGATAGAAAATAAATAAGCACTCAAAACAAGTACATGTTCGAGCATCATTGACCAACTCCTTATCAATTTTGATTCATTTCAATATGAACAACAATTCAACGGATTCGATTGACTAAAGAATATAACAAGTCTGGAACAAAAAATATATCGACAATAAAAAAATGATTTTCTACATAAATATTCGTTCAAGTTCATATAGAATTCGACAGAAATAAATGTGAGAAAATCCAATAAAATTAAACCCGGATTTCTATTGCTAGTTCGAAAGATGTCTTACTGGCGAGCTACAACAATTGCACCTATCAAAGCAGCTAAAAGAATTATTGAAATGAGTTCAAATGGAAGAAAAAAATCTGTTGATAAATGAATTCCAATTTGTTGACTAGTACTTATTAAATCTTGCTCTATAATCTGATTGGGTCTTGTAGTCCAAATAATCCCGTACCATGATGTATCTGGAATAGTAGTTATTAGTGAAACAAAAATACTTGTACAAACCATTAAAGTAATTCCGTCCCCAACGGTCCAAAGATGAAAATCTTGGTAATATTCTGAACCATTCATGAACATGACAGCAAATATGATTAAAACGTTTATAGCTCCCACGTAAATAAGTAGCTGTGATGCAGCTACAAAATGGGAGTTTGATAAAATATAGAATAAAGATATACAAACAAGAACCAGTCCCAACGAAAAAGCAGAAAAAATTGGGTTGGTAAGTAATACTACTCCTAAACTTCCTAATACAAGACCTGATCCCAGAAAGACTAAAAGAAAATCATGTAGCGTTTTTGGCAAATCCATTATATGTAAAAAAAGAAATAAATAAATCGAAATTTCATGACCTTATTGATATGACCAGGAGAAAAGAAAAAAGTTTATATACTTTTTTTCTTTGCAAGGAGGGTGAATTGATATAGGTACAGTTCTATGATCAATGTTATTCCAGTCTTTATATGAAAGAAAGAGTACTTTGAAGTTTGAAACTATACTAAAACTAAAGTATATATAACTATTTAATATTTATATTTTTGATTTATATTTTTTATAAAATATATTTATATAATAGAGAATATTTATAGAATATTTCGAATCGGATATCTAATAGAATATTTATTCATTTTTTTTTCTTTATATTATCCAAATTTCTATTATTTTATTTATATTTATTTATATATAATGTATAATGATTTAATTTATATGATTTTTTTTATAAGAATTTTATTTATTTTATTTGAATTGTTCGAATTGTATAATCATCAATTACTGACATCGGTAAACGGCCCAAAGCAATTTGATTATAATTCAATTCATGACGATCATAAGTCGAAAGTTCATATTCTTCAGTCATTGATAAACAATTTGTTGGACAATACTCAATACAGTTACCACAAAATATACAAATTCCGAAATCAATACTGTAATTAAGCAACCGTTTCTTTCGAATATCAGTTTCTAGTTTCCAATCAACAACGGGTAAATCTATAGGACATACACGAACACATACTTCGCAAGCAATACATTTATCAAATTCAAAATGTATTCGACCGCGGAAACGTTCCGATGTTATTAATTTTTCATAAGGATATTGAATAGTTACGGGTAAACGATTTGCGTGAGATAAGGTAATCATGAAACTTTGACCAATGTACCTTGCAGCTCGAACTGTTTGTTGACTATAATTCATGAATCCAGTTACCATAAGGAACATATCGTGAATATCTATGAATATTTTTGTTTTATTTCTTTCTCTTGTTTGAGACAAGTTATGAATATAGAAGATCAATCTTTTACAGTGAAAACAGTTGAGACGAAGTTGTTAATAATAGATTACCAAGAGAGATGGGTAAAAGAAATTTCCATCCAAGATTTAATAATTGATCCATTCTTAGCCTAGGCAAAGTCCATCTTGTTATGATAGAAACGAATAAGAACAAATAAGTTTTAGCTAGTGTAATAAAGATGCCAATTGTAGTTCCAAAAACCACATATCCTTTATTTATTTCAAAAAATTCAGAAAGAAATATGTACGGAATAGAGATATTGGAACCGCCTAAGTAAAGAACTGTTACAAATAATGAAGAAATTAATAGGTTTAAATAGGAAGCAACGTAAAATAAACCAAATTTAATACCTGAATATTCTGTTTGATAACCCGCTACTAATTCTTCTTCCGCTTCCGGTAAATCAAAAGGTAATCTTTCACATTCTGCTAGGGAAGAAATTAGAAAAACGATGAAACCCATAGGTTGACGCCACAAATTCCATCCCCAAAAACCATATTTTGATTGTGCATCAACTATATCAACTGTACTTAAACTGTTAGATAATTCTAGTCGGTGATAACATTACTGTTTCCATCTCTATTACAGAACCGTACATGAGATTTTCACCTCATACGGCTCCTGGAAAGCCTTAATTAAATCTAAGTACCGGGCCCGATTCTATATTTCTTGATATATCCCTAAGATAGACAAAATTCAAATCTATCGGACGGTTCTGAATTAGACCAATTGAATTCTGTCTGTTCTAATAAATAATTTATTAAAAAAGAGAAATCCATTTTAATAAAAGATACAAAAGGTACTTCTGAATTGATCTTATCCCTTAAAAATCAAAATTTGAATTTCTTGAGTAATAACTGAATTTTTCAATAAAATACTCTGTTAGAATTATCAATAACCCTCCCCCCCATCGTTTTGAATTACGAAAAAGAATTACACATTAGTTTCTGAACTATGACATGAATTCTATCTCCATGAATAGAGATATGAGAAATCAAAAACGAAAAATCGATCCCCTTTTCGTTTTTGATTTCTTTTGTTTTTTCTTTTCGTTCCTATTCTTCTTTTTTTGTGCAAGTAAAAAGAGACTTCCAAAATATTAAGGGATTATTTCGTTCCCGATAGTAATTTATTTTATCAGTGGATGGTAGCATACTCTGGATCGGAGTTGTGGGGAGTACTGCTTTATTTTTTCTACCAACTTAAAGCCCCAATTAGTATTCTTTTTGTATTATACGTAAATTATCTTTTGAATAATTTACAAAATATGCATTACTAATCCTTTGTGTATCTTGGTGTTTCTAACCATCCACTTATTTTTTAGTAACCCCCCCTTATTGCATTGCATATTTAATTTATGTTAATACATCTGCGAGAATTCATACAAATGGTAGCTAAAACTCAATAAGGTTGGTCTTTCTTTTGAGCCCGCTTCAAGACAGGATGACTAATTATCCAATCTTGGGTTAAACGGTCTCTTCTGTTTATAATTTTTTTTTACTAAATTCTTATACATAGAAAACGAGACTCAATATTTTTACTGCAATTTCAAATTATTATATTATTTATTAACTATTTATATTATTTATTAACTATAAAGTAATATAATATTCAATAGAAGCTGTTTTATTTCACTCATATAACTATCTGATTTACTTCTTCAATATGAATTGTGAAAAAGAAAGATAATGAGTATATCTATTCAATTTATTGGACCTCTTTCCTATCAACTACTGCATAGCAATAGTATCGAAAAGCTTCTGTTTCAACGAATCGCACGTAGAGATATTGATAAGACACATAGAGTTAATGGTATTTCATAACTAATCGATTGAGCAGCAGCTCGTAGACCACCCAAAAAAGAATATTTATTATTTGACCCATATCCTGACATAAGAAGTCCAATGGGAGCAATACTCGAAATAGCAATCCATAAAAAAACACCGATATTGAAATCAGATAAAACAAAGTGATAGCCAAAAGGAATTACTGAATAGCTTATTAGAATTGCTATTACTGATATGGATGGTCCGATACTGAATAAACGAATATCCCCTCTAGATGGAATAAGATTCTCTTTGAAAAGTAGTTTTGTTCCGTCTGCTAGAGCTTGAAGAACTCCAAAAGGACCGGCGTATTCAGGACCAATACGCTGTTGTATCCCTGCGGATATTTCTCTTTCTAACCATACAATTGCTAGTACACTTATTGTGATTCCCAATACAAGAATCAAAATAGGGAAAAGTACCCATATAATTCCATAAAGCTCTTTTAAGGATTCCAATCTGGAAAAAGAATTGATATCTTGGATTTCTGTTGTATCAATTATCATTTTAGCGATCAACTTCTCCCATAATGATATCTATGCTACCTAGTATTGTCATAATATCAGCCAATTTCATTCTTTTAACTAATTGAGGAAGAATTTGCAAATTGATAAAACCCGGTGGACGAATTTTCCATCTCCAAGGAAAACCATTCTGATCCCCTATTAGAAAAATTCCTAATTCTCCCTTTGGGGCCTCAACTCTTACATAAAGTTCTTGTTTCGGCAATTCAAAAGTCGGAGACGGTTTTTTACCAATGAATCGATATTCAAAATCATTCCATTCTGGCTGCTTTTCTCTATCAAAGCAACGGATTTCTAAATTTTCATATGGTCCGCCGGGAATTCCTTCCAAAGCCTGTTGAATAATTTTTATGGATTCTATCAGTTCACCAATTCGAACTAAATAACGAGCTAATGAATCTCCTTCCTTTTGCCATTGAACTTCCCAATCAAATTCCTCATAACACTCATAATTATCAACTTTACGTAGGTCCCATTGTATTCCGGAAGCCCGAAGCATCGGTCCTGATAAACCCCAATTTATTACTTCCTCTCCACCAACAATACCTACTCCCTCAACCCGTTCTAAAAAAATAGGATTTCGCGTAATAAGGTTTTGATATTCAACAACTTTTGTTAAAAAATAATCGCAGAAATCAAAACATTTATCTATCCAACCATGAGGTAAATCAGCCGCCACTCCTCCGATACGAAAAAAATTATGCATCATTCTCATACCTGTCGCAGCTTCGAATAGATCATATATTAATTCTCTTTCTCTTAAAATATAGAAGAAAGGAGTTTGTGCACCAATATCTGCCATAAAAGGTCCCAACCATAGTAGGTGTGAAGCTATACGACTTAATTCCAACATAATTACTCGGATATAGCTGGCTCTTTTTGGTACTTGAATATTTCCTAACTGTTCCGGTCCGTTTACGGTTATTGCTTCTGTGAACATAGTAGCTAAATAATCCCAACGTGTTACATAAGGCAGATATTGTATAATTGTTCGGTTTTCCGCAATTTTTTCCATCCCTCTATGTAAATAACCCAATATTGGTTCACAATCAATAACATCTTCACCATCCAGAGTAACAATAAGTCGAAGAACACCGTGCATTGATGGGTGGTGAGGCCCCATATTGACTATCATGAGGTCTTTTCTTGTAGCTGGGACATTCATTGGTTTTTCCTCGATTCATTCTTCCATGAATCGTTTAAAAAAAAAAAGTTCATCATAATTCAAGATCTAATAAATCGAATAATTGAAAATGACTCTTGAAATTAACGAATTTGTGAATCCCGAATATCCAACTGATTTATTAATTTTTTATAACGTATTCCATTTTTCTTTGACAAATAAGACAGTAGTCGTTGCCGTTTTCCCAGAATTTTACGTAAACCTCTTTGAGATAAATAGTCTTTTCGGTGCAATTCAAAATGTGAAGTAAGTCTTCGTATCTTATTGGTGAAATTGAATACTTGAAATTCAACTGATCCTGGGTTTTCTTCTTCTTTTTTTTCTTGTGAAATAACCGGTATAAATAAATTTTTTACCATAAAATGAAATGAAAGCTTTCCTATTTCCCTCTTTTTTTATAGATATTTTTATTGATCAGTAATAGTAATGACACTCATTTTGAATTTTCTATAGAAAAAAATCTTAATTTCTTGAAGAATTCTTGATTTTTTCAAATCCAATTCAAATAGATATAAAATACTATATTTATAGATTCAAAAAAGAAAAAATTCTATCGTATATTTCAAAAAATGAGACGATTTTGTTGATTCATTTTCCGATCTAATGGATAGTTCATTGAACTAGTATCAATGTCACAATGCATGTGCACATTTATGTATATATACATTTATCTTCGCATATCGGATATGTTACAATAACAATATAAATGGAAGAAAAATTATGTATATTATCGAATTTTCAATCGAGGATACATATGTATCCTTATTAAACTAAAACGGCTTCCATTATAGGTATCAAACCAATAGCGATTTATACAAGCTAAATCTTCTAATCGATAATTTGGCCAAAGAAATAATTTTAAATTCATTAGTTTTTTTTTTTCTCTATCAAGATCTTTATTTTTATCCAAAACTTGACAGCAATTATTTACTTTATTTTCATTGTACAATATTGTCTTTCTATACACACTATTTCTATTCCTAGAATTGAAACAAATCAGAATTCTCAATTCTCTACGACGTCTAGCAAATAAAATATTTTCAGGAACAAGTAAATCATAATGATTTTTTTCTTTATTTTCTGTTATCTTTTGATCTTTTGTTTTTAGAATGTATTTATCAAAATGATTCTTATTAAGGTGACTTTTTTCCGGGTTTCCTTGATTAATTCGGCGCTTACTCTTATGAATTAACGAAAGGCCTGTGATTTGATACATAAAAAATTGTTCATTGTTTTTTCTAGACAGACGAACTGGTTCAATAATAAGTATTCCCTTTTCTATCAATTCCTTATTTTTTCTCAATTCTGTAATAGTGAAATCTTTCTGATTCTGAATCATCATAATATCTAGACTTAGTTCTCCTCTCTGAATAGAGGCTATAGTAATTTCTTTTAGATTTTTCAATCTAATCAGGAGACAATATACTTTGACATTATTCATTATTCTTTCATTTAGGGAACCCTTCCAGTTCAAATGAAAACCCAAATACTTTCTTAGTAAGAAATTGAGTTCCGCCTCTATCTTGTTCTTATATTTCTTTTTATTTTTACCCTTACCATTTTTTTTCCTGTCTAATCCTCCATAATCTTCTTCAATATTTCTTTCTTGGTTTGAGAGAGATGATTTAAGATCTACTCTACTCGCGTATTCTGCTTTTGTTGAATTTCGAGTCTCGAACTCGAATTCATCAAGAGATTTTTTTTTTTTCAATGGTCTCAAAATATCTATTCTTTTTTTCTTTCCAGTAATGTTTTTTGTTTTACTAACATTTTGATTTACATAAAAATGGAAAAAAAGGAATTTAATTGGTAAGATCCAAGGGTTACTCCGATATGCATCATAAAATATCACAAATTTAAAAAAGAACCAAAATTTCATATTCGATATAGCATCATTTCGTACTTCTACATTCATTACTATCCAATCAAAATACTTTCTATCCAGATTTTTCGTCACATCTATAATATTATCTTCTGCTATATAATTTTTCAGAGAGATATCGTCTGTTATATCAAATAATTCTTTTTTACGCATGTTGTAATTGTAATTATAAGAAATCGCTTTCTTTTTGTTTGCTAGGAATAGTGATCCATAGCTATAAATATATGATTCTTTCTTATCTGCATAATTAATAGATTCATATAACAGAAGATCATATCCATATTGTTTTTTAATTTTTTTTTTTTTTAATAATAATTCTACTTGTTGTTTTTTCTTTTTGTAAAGAATTAATCGGGTTTTTTCATATAAATCACATTTGGTTAAATCTTTCTTTTGATCCACACGATGTTCATGAATTCTATTTCTCCAGTTTTCTGGTACTAATTTAGACCATCTACTCTCAGATAAATCATATTGATAGTGAACCTTTAACCAACTTGTCCATTGATTCATTACAGAATCAGGGATGTTCTTATGTCTTAATTTGGAATCAAATATTCGTTGTGTTCCAGAAAAATAATCTTTTTTTTCATTCTTAATAAAAAAGAATCTTTCAGGATATTTAAAAACAGATTTTAACTTATATACGTTAATAACTTGGGTTTTTGATAATTTAAAAAATACATATGCCTGTGACAACGAAGATATGTCATAAGAATTCTGTGAATTCATATTTGTACTATTCCAAGATTTGTGTCTAATCGAAATAAGGTGACTTATACTTTCATTTGTTTTATCAATTCCTTCCGCATTTCTTTTTTTATTGTAAATTGATTGATTTATCATTTTTTTTGTTGATTCAAAAAAAAATTGTACATTGATCCTAGGAATACTAATTATACAAAGAACGATATCCATGTATACCCTTTCCATGAAAAATTGAAAAAAAGAATATGATTTACGGGTTAATCGAACATTTCTTTTTTGGAATATCTGCAAAATATTTTTTTGTAATTCTAATCTTTTATCATCATAAGTCGTTTTGTTCGAATGAATATTTATTTCTGAAGTTCTAAACCCCCTTTTCTTTTCTTTTGTCATTTTTTCTATTTGCTTTATGATTGTCTTTGTTTTATTATTCAGATCTTTTATTTTTTTTTCGTTCAATGAACAATTTGTCAAATTAATAGATTCAATTAGAATGGGTGATTCGTTAATCATTAGATTATTTTTACTGATTCTAAAATCTTTTTTGCTGTCACCCAATTCATATATATATTTGAATCGAAATAGAAATAAAAAATTTGGGAGTTGTTTTATTTTTCCTTTTACAAATAGAATATTTTTATGAATACTTTTGATAATCCATTTTGCTCTTTCTTTCGAGATGGCTACAAACCTTTTTCTTCTTTTATTTAAAACTTTTAAGATTATCAAAAAACTATTTTTCAATTTTTTCATTTTTTTTTTGAATTCTTTAAAAATGGGATCAAAAAATGAAAGTCGATTTCGGGGATAACCAGAAAAGGGCAATTCGACTTCCATTCCCAAAATTGTTAAAAAACAAAAGTTCTTTTTTTTCACTTTTTTTTTTTTCAGTCTATCTTTTTCCTTTTCAGTGGATCGTAGTTTAGATCTGTGCCAAGGTTTCAGACGAAAAGGAAATAAGATCTTTATCTGAATACCATCTGTTAACCATTTTTTTGGAAATTCTGTTTCGGATAATTGAACGCCATTATAGGTACATTTTATATACATTTCTTTATTCCAATCTCTAAAATCTTCGAACCATTCAGGAAATTGAAATAAAAGTATACGAACGATATTTTTAGTTATTATCAATGACGGTAATATAATATATTTTCTAAGAATCGATTGGGTTATTAATAAAAAACCTCTTATTACTTGAGCAAATATAATGCTATCCCAGGCTTCTGCTATTTCGATACGTCTTTTTTCCTCTTTTTCGTTTTTTTTTCTTTTGTGCTCCTCTTTTTTCTCACTTTCTTTTATCCTTTCTTCTGTATAATCCGAAATTTTTAATTTTGTCTTTTTTCGTATCGAATTTTTGAACATAAAAAACATTTTTATTGACTCGGAAATATCAAAAGAAAACAATGGGGGTTTCTCCATCTTATCCAAAAAAAGAGGGGAATGCACACTTTTTTGAAGGAGTTTCCAAGTAACTGTTTTACGCCTTTGAGCGCGTATGGATCCTTTGATTATGTCTCGCCGAAAATCCGGTTGTTGTGAATAACGTATTAAAGCCAATTCTTTTTTTTTTTCAGTATTCTCTGTATCCCTAGTATCACTATAAGTATCGTCATTCTGTGAGGTTTTAGTAAAAATCACTACACGTTTAGCTTTTCTGGAACGAATATAAGAATTTTCTGCTTTTTTTTTTCCCTCCAGTTGTTCCAATTCATCAATTAATTTGTATGACCATCGAGGAATTTTTTTACTGATTTCGTTTATTCCAATATATATATTTCTATTTACAACTGTCTTATCATTCAGATCAGTTTTAATTGCATCTAATAAGAATTTTTTTTTTTCTTTGGAATAAAATTTTACTTGTTCATGTTCTGCAAATAAATAAGGTCTTTCAAAATTCAAACTAGATACTGATTTTCTCGAAAATTTACTCATTAACTTAAAAAAAAAACAAATTTCAGTTAATAATGATTTTCTATCAAATGTATTTATTTTTGGGTCAAATTCCGCATAATTCCTATTAATATGAAGAAGCATACCGTGAATCTTATTTATAAAAATGTCATTTTTTCGGTAAGTTTCATTTTTAATTGAGTGTGAAAAG